TTTAATCAGACATCTTTGGCTTTTGTTAGAACCTTTTGAATCAAGTATTGGAGTGATTCAAAAGGTTCTTGACAGCTTACAATAAGTTTTCTTATATATACGCTGCCCTGCGTTAGTATTTGTTAGGCTTATTTAATTCAATTAGATGTTAATGTAAATGAACCATAACTATGTAAACCTATTCCTAATAGATTGACCCCAAAATAGCATATCCAAATTATAAGAAATCCCATAGAAGCCACAAGGGCAGAATTTACACCTTCCAAATTTGTATTTGTTCGGGTATGTAAATAAATCGCGAATACGGTCCAAGTAATAAATGCCCAAGTTTCCTTTGGGTCCCAATTCCAATATGATCCCCACGCCTCATTAGCCCACACGGCTCCCGAAAGAATTCCTATGGTTAAAAAGATAAACCCGAGACTAATAATACGATAACTCCAACGATCCAATTGTTGAGTCAATTGATACCTGTAATAATTTTTAGAAGAAAGAAAATAAGTGTTTAGTAAAACATTGCTTCTTTCATTCATATATTGGATTTCGCCAAACGAAAATGACTGAGTTAATAAATTATTGTTTTTACCAATAATCTTTATGGCTTTTCGAAATGTAATGACTAGAAGAGCTACTGATAATAATGATCCACATAAAAGAGCTGCGTAGCCTAATACCATCATACTTACGTGCATCATTAACCACTGGGATTGGAGAGCAGGCGCTACTATTGCGGATTGATGCATTTTGGCTAAAAGACCCGAAGTGGCAAAGCCTTGGGTAAAAATAGCACTTGGCGCGGTTATTGCACTTAAATTATTTTTACGCTTTTTATTTTTAAATTGAAAATAGGAAACCATATGAATAAGGGAGAAACCCCATGAAAGAAAGATTAATGATTCATATAAATCACTTAATGGGAAATGTCCTGAATAAATCCAACGGGTGACTAATAATCCTGTTATACAGAAAAAGGTAACTATCATGCCCTTTTCTGATGAATCATATAGTCCTACGACTTCATCTACTAATAAGAATAAGGTTAAAAAATGAATTGTAATTACAATTGAAACGACTGAAAAAGATATATGAGTTAATATATGCTCTAAGGTTGAAAAAATCATAAAAATTATGAAAAAAGCGAGGGTTTCTAGATTTTATGGAATGGAAATCATGAATTAAATTCATTATAGGACTTATTCTATCTCTTTTAGAAGATACTATGCCGCCACTCGGACTCGAACCGAGATGCTCTAGCACTGCTTCCTAAGAGCAGCGTGTCTACCGATTTCACCATAGCGGCTTGCTCGAAATCATAATACCCCATTTTTTATTCAATCGTCGAGATTGAAGGTGAAGGGGTCAATTCAATGTAAAATGAAAAATTTTTTAGGAAGCATTTAATTGATGAATAAAAACTCGTTGAAATAGCAATTTGAAGGTTCAAAAGGACTCTTTATTATTTATCGTATCATTTTTTTTATTTAATTATCCTTTTATTTATATTCAATTTCATTAGTTCGTTAATAGAGATTTTTTAGTTTGTGTTTTCCTAAAAGAGAACTCCCTTATTGTAACTAAACCAACGAGTTGTAACTTCAATTCATAGATAAAATTAAACAAAAACAAGGGGTTCTTTATCATTTTTATTTTTTAATGAAATGATTAATTTCTCATTCTTTTGAATGATTTTTATGAATCTATAAAAAAATGCTTATCAATTGAATGAATAAATGAATGAAACAATATGATTTTTAGAGATCACAATTTCAACACCACATCCGACAATTTCAAAGGATTTATGTAATTTGTATAACTTTGTATTAATCGTCGTTAGGATTTTGCGTTTTAAGGATTTATCAAAACAACTGGGTATTTGGTTGTACACGTTACCTTATATAAAAAACGTTTCGATTCCTGTCATAATTGTACCATACTTCAAAAAAGTATTTCTAATTTCGAATTCTAAAAATATGTCTTGATTCATCTTATTATACAAACATAGGATTTTCTTAGTTAAAATTGATACATTATTTGTATATCGACTAAGTTAGAAAGGGGGGTTTTCTCAATTGGGTTGAAAACAAAGGAAGGGTATATAGTAATGCAGAGAAATAATGATTCATATACTTACAAAATGAAAACTTAATGGATTAGTTTCGACAACCTAGTTAAAGCTCTTCTACATATATGTGTTCCGCTATAGATAGAGTATAAATAAAAAAATTATTAGTATATTTATTATTTAATTATTTATTATTATAAATTGAATATTCGAAAATAACAAATTATTATAAGACTAACCTAACAACTGGGCGATGGGGAAAATAAGAATCCCCACCCCAGAAATGAAAAAAAAAGATATTCACAAATTCAAAAAAGAAAACCTTTGTATCTTATTCGAGTTAAGCCAATTCAGATTACTCCAAATTAATTTGGCGTACAAAAAAACTTTTTGAATTACCCGTAGAAAGAGATTTCGCTAATGAAAAAGCTTTCAACG